AAGTGACTTGGACAAAAAGAAACGAAGCGGCTTAGACAAATCTTTTTTGTCGATAACCTCAGACCAATCAATCGAATATTGATTAATACGTAATCGACCAAACACTATTTGAAAACGGCTCTTCTGCTCCGAAACGAAATGTTCCAAATGTTCCTGGAAATTCTTGCTCCCATTGGACCATTTGTATCTATATGCATCAGGATCCCGATTCATGGATCTCTCGGTTCGAGAAATAAAGATAAGAGGATCGAACCATTTCTTCTGACTCTTTTTCAAATTCGATAAATGTTGGTTGATCGTATATTTCATTATAGTTCTATGATTCAGAGTATCCTTTCCTATTTGATCCCCTTGAATTCCATATTCGAAGTTGCGATCGGATCGATTCATTAAAAAGAATCGATTCAATAGATTTCTTATGTACCCATAGGTACTATATTGGATTTGAATCCGATTTCGGATCAATCTATATTGATTGATTGCCTCCATTATCTTGTTGCTAGCAAATACTACTATTTTTGGTTTTGGATCTTCCAAATCATTCCCGCAGGAGATCTGGACCCATTTTTTTCTGATCCTTCGAGAAAAAGATTCACCCTCTTCAGAAAAAAAAGGAGGTAGAACCAATAAAGAGTTCTTTTTCTCAATTACATCGACCCCGGCCTCGTTCAAGAATTGTTTTTGATCCAATCCGTAGGAATTAATGGAAGAGGCAAATCCCTTATGATACACCAGATCCGGCTCGGTTAGTGATAGAGTGAATAGATCTGCCATTTCTTGAAATATCTCTTCGGATTCAAAATCGTGGTGTAACGTGTATCCTCCCCTGTTCCGGTCAGGGAATAGATGAAATAAATCCAAAAATGGATTTTTGTTCAAGAATGAAATCTTATGGGAACTGTCCATATCCGGTTCATCCTTCAGAACCCTATCACACCCCGGATCTGATGAAATAGGATGAATTGAGACAGTATTTTGTAAATACGTAATTATCTTGAATATAGTAACCAGTTCTTTATTTTCCGATCGCCTGGAAGGGACAAAAGAAAGATCTTTCTTCAATAATTTCTGATCTCTAGTGGACCTCTCAGTAAGATTCGAACCCAGATGAAGTTCTGACCATCTATCATAGAAAAAAGAACGAACCGATCTTGTAGGATTCCCAAGAAATTCTTCGATTTCTTCCGGAAGCAGATGATTAATCATCTGCTTCTCACGTTCCGTGAATAGCCGGGACATTGAGGAATATCCAGAAAGGCATTTCGGGAATCGGTCCGATTCTATCTCTGTTCCTTCCGTTTGAAGAAAGGAAGGATCCCAAAGAATCGATCTTTCTTTTAGTGGTTGAATCTCTCTTTGATTTATGTGATATTCGGAATCCTCATTACTAATGGAATCCAAACGGTCTCTGGATTGATCAGAAGATCCTTTCCGTTGGCTAGAATCCGTTACTTGAACGAAACTGGACCTTGTGGAATCATATTGAATATTTGACGATACATTACGTACCTTTCTCTTTCTAAAAAACCGATCCTTGTTTACCAACCACACACTGTCTAACCAAAAAAAATTCTCTCTCGATACGTTCCTCAAAAAATCCGATTCGTGCGGATTCTTCCCCCAACTAACGAAGAGGTCTTGGCGAAATTGCCACATATGAAATTGAGCACAATTTTGCAAAGAAATAGCCCACCTGTTTCTCGAGAAGAGATGGGAAACATGCTCAATATCATTTGATTGAATAGTTGACCCAGCCCTTTGTTGTTTGAAGAAACCCTCCACTTCAATTGGTATTTTTTCACGAAAAGCAGACATCAGATAAGAAATCCAGTGTTTCACTAAGATTTCGAATAGCGGTCCCGAATTCAAGTTGATTCTATTTCGACTCTTCCTCAGAGAAAGACGATCAAACAATTCCCAATCAGGGTCCTTGCGGATCGGATCATCCATATAATATACAAAAAGAAACTCCAGATATTTGAGATCTTTCTCTTTGAATAAGATCTCAATTCCAGCGGCGGTTTCATTAGATATCTTACAACTAGAATCACTCTTTTTTCCGATCCAGTTCCTCCACCACCGCGAACCCCAGTTAGATTCAGGCATGCTACACTTTTTAGTTATTGGGAGAGCCCAAGTACTCTCTTTCGGATTCAGGAAACAACTCTCAGAGATCTTTTTCCCTTTTGGAAGATACAGGAGCGAAACAACCAACCTATTGATATTGGAAGACCCAACCAATTCTTCCAATGTATCATTTCTGGGTCCAATGGAATTAAGAGGTATAGGAAGAAGCCCCCTCAAATAGATATTTTTTCTTTCGCCCATATTTCGATTGTTAATACGATATATAAGGACCGCTACTACAAAGAGTATTACACCCTTGATCGTGAAATATCGATTGCTTGTTGAACCCTGTGAATTGCGTGAAAGTAGGATACTCAAAATTCGGAGATCAAAGAGTTTTAGAAAACGTTCTTGGTGGAAAAAAATGTGAATG